AAAAGGAGAGAGAGGGATTCGAACCCTCGATAGTTATTTTTATGAACTATACCGGTTTTCAAGACCGGAGCCATCAACCACTCGGCCATCTCTCCGAAAGACAATTTCTATTTTATTTTTTTTTCGCCAAATAGAACATAGCCCTATGAGTTAATACGATCACTATGTCGAGAAAGATATAGGGTGTGACTTTCTTTATAGGTCTATCAATCTGGCTATATAAATAAATGAGATACGCGATCCAGTATACCCATTTGTGAAGTCAAAAAGAACCTTTAACTTCATGTCCGAATAGAATAAAAGTGGTAAAAAGAAATTGGAACTAAGTCATCTCGAATCAACGGATTCATGATAAAATCCCTTTATTTATTAAAATTTTTTAGTGGGTAAAAGGATTAAATGGTGTATATTCTTTTGTTAATAGCTTGGAGGATTAAAAACATGACTATTGCTTTCCAATTGGCTGTTTTTGCATTAATTATTACTTCATCAATCTTACTGATTAGTGTACCCGTTGTATTTGCGTCTCCTGATGGTTGGTCGAGTAACAAAAATGTTGTATTTTCTGGTACATCTTTATGGATTGGATTAGTCTTCTTGGTGGGTATCCTTAATTCTCTTATCTCTTGAATTCATTCGTTGCAGATCCAAAAATGAGATGACCCCTCCCATTCCATGAATTACACATTAAAATTCAATATAAGTCCATAAAATGCAAATAAAGAAAAAAATTAGAGGGGGGGTCGAACTTCTGGAACTTGAATGAAATATGAATAAAAGATTAATAAATAGTTACTAAATATGAAATAGTAATAAATAACTAAATAAAAAAACTAATAAAAAATTGATATCAGATATCAATATAGAATATAATATTTTATGGAAATAGAAGAATCGTATATTCTTGAATATGGAATTCAATATTCAATATATAGAATAAATATAATATTAATATATAATATTAATATATATAAATATATATATTAATAGAATTGTTAATTGAATTGATTTGGTGGTAGAATTTTATGAAATGACCCCAAACCAAAGAGTGTATCTCGTCTAGCTTTGAACAAATATTATCCATAAATTTCTTATCAAGAAGGTAAAAAAATGCGGATATAGTCGAATGGTAAAATTTCTCCTTGCCAAGGAGAAGACGCGGGTTCGATTCCCGCTATCCGCCCAAATATAAATGGATTCAAAAAGATAAAAGATTCGGTATAGTTGACCGGGAAATATAGTAATTTTTTCCTCGCGTCCCAAAAGACAAGTATTAATTAATGACTAGTTAATAGAATCAAACTTACATTTCTTGAAAAAAAAAAATGTTGCGGAGACAGGATTTGAACCCGTGACCTCAAGGTTATGAGCCTTGCGAGCTACCAAACTGCTCTACCCCGCGATGAAACAAAAAAACTTGACTAAACTCTAATAAACAAAGAAGAATTGAATGAGCCCCTATTCCATATCTGTACAAATAGAATAGCCTATTTAGACAGAATGGTAAAGGGGCCTCATCGATCATAGAAAAAAATAGAAAAATTAAGGGATACTTAAATCCTTACCAGCTTGATCTTGTTGCCCCTGGCAACAAACATGCATGAACCATTTCCCGAAGGATGTGTCCAGATAGTCCAAAGTCTCGATAGTTAGCTCTCGGTCTTCCGGTCGAAAAGCAACGTCGATGAAGACGTGTAGGTGCACTATTACGCGGTGGGGATTGTAATTTTCCATGAATTTTCCATTTCTCACTTAGCGACGGAATCTTACTTATTTCCTTTTTTGAGGATCGACGAATCAAATGATATTTTTTTTCCAATTTTTGCCTCTTCTTCTCCCGATAAATCAAACTTTTCTTTGCCATAATGCTTCAGTTCCTCTTATTATCAATGATAATGATACAAATCGGATCCTAGATGTAGAAATAAATATAAGAGTGCATACCTATATTTTTTTTATTAAAAAAAATATATTATTGCGGATAGAATACATAAATAATTAACCAAATTTGCCCGATGTGGAGGCAATCAAGAAAGCCGCATAAGTGAATATATAACCTACAGAAAAGTGAGCTAATCCAACCAATCTTGCTTGCACAATTGAAAGAGCTACTGGTTTATCTTTCCATCGAATCAAATTTGCCAAAGGTGTGCGTTCATGAGCCCATGCTAAAGTTTCAATCAATTCCTGCCAATAACCACGCCAGGAAATTAAGAACATAAATCCTGTAGCCCAAACAAGATGCCCAAATAAGAACATCCATGCCCAGACTGATAAACTATTCATACCAAACGGGTTATATCCATTGATAAGTTGTGAAGAGTTTAACCATAGATAATCTCTTAACCATCCCATCAAATAAGTGGAAGATTCATTAAACTGTGAAACGTTACCCTGCCATAATGTGATGTGTTTCCAATGCCAATAAAAAGTAACCCATCCAATAGTATTTAACATCCAGAAAACTGCCAAATAAAATGCGTCCCAAGCCGAAATATCA